CTCTGCAAAAAAGCTATGTCTACCGTTACTGAAGTATCATTATCGTTTTACGAATGGTGATACAAGGATTTCGAGTTCTCTGCAAAAAAAGCTATATCTACCATTACTGAAGGATCATTATCATTTTACGAATGGTGGCACGAGGATTTACAGTCCTCTGCAAAAAAGCTATGCCGCCATTACCGAAGTATCATCTTGCTTTTACCAATGGTGACACAAGGATTTACAGTCCCCTGCAATAAAGCTATGCCGCCATTACCAAAGGATCATTATCATATGACATAGGGATTTAAAGTCCCCTGCTGTTAAGCTATGTCGAGCATTACCGAAGTATCATCTTGCTTTTACCAATGGTGACACAAGGATTTCGAGTCCTTTGCAAAAAAGCTATGTCTACCATTACCGAAGTATCATCTACTGAAGTATCAGTATCATTTTAATATATGACTTAGGTCTATGTCAATGAAAAGAACCTCAAAAGTAGTAAATTCAAAAAGTTTTGGATCGGGAATTTCTTGGATCTTCTAAATAAAAAAAGACGTTCTAAGTTTTAAAATGAAAAATGATATAGATTCTAAATAACTCAAATATATAATAACGAAAAAAAGGTAAGGTGTCAACCTTTTTCGGGGAGTAGAGCTGGGGATAGAGGGACTTGAACCCTCACGATTTTAAAAGTCAACGGATTTTCATCTTACTATAAATTTCATTGTTGTCAGTATTGACATGTAAAATGGGACTCTATCTTTATTCTCGTCCGATTAATAAGTTCCATCAAGGATCTATCAGACTATGAAGTGAATCATTTGATCAATAAATATTATTTCTTAAACTTCGAATTGATTCACAACATTTCGATTTTGTTTATAAAAAAAAAAGAAATCGAGATTCAGGTCGTCATTTTTGAGATCATTTTGTGTTACCTAAATTTATACAATATAGGTTTTTATCCTTCATCCCTTTTGATTTGAAGTTTCGATCGAAGGATTCCTTTATCAACACAAGGTAGTGAACTCCATTTGTTAGAACAGCTTCCATTGAGTCTCTGCACCTATCCCTTTTTTCTCGCTTTGTAAACTCCGGTTTGTTCGCGTAAACCAGGATTTGGCTCAGGATTGCCCATTGTTAATTCCAGGGTTTCTCTGAATTTGAAAGTTATCACTTAGTAGGTTTCCATACCAAGGCTCAATCCAATTAAGTCCGTAGCGTCTACCGATTCCGCCATATCCCCTTTTTTAGCATCTCATTATTATGTCTTTCCATTTTTTTCTTCTGCCGAAACCTTGGGATTCATTATATTATAGATATTTATTTTATGTCTTTGTTATCTTCTTTGATTTTTTTGAGCCCCACCCATATTGATTTAGTCTAATCAACAAAGATTCTATCATTTTTGTATTTGCAATTCAATATGGTTATATATTACATAACATATATATGTTCTTCCTTTTCTCATCGTTGTCTTAAATTTTAAGAAATAGTCGAACGGTCGATTCCTTTTTTTTACTTTCATGAAAAGAAATTGATTATTATTGAAACTTAGAATTCTACAATGTGCAATGGAAAAAAATTAGAAGTCTACTTCGTAAATTTGAAATTCTAATAATTCTATACTATTCTATACTATATAGATAGAAAATAGATAGAAATAAAATAGATAGAAATAAAAAAAAAGATTTCTGATCTAATTAAGATTTTATTATTTAGAAACTAATGAAATCAAAATTCGAAAGTCAATATACTGCTATATTCTATTAATTAAGCTTATGTTTTATTTATTTAATGATAGTCACTATTTATTTGAGCCCGCTTAGCTCAGAGGTTAGAGCATCGCATTTGTAATGCGATGGTCATCGGTTCGATTCCGATAGCCGGCTTTTCCATATTTTTTCGTTTTTTTACATGATTTTTAATGTACTTTCAAAATCAAAGAAGATTGAAAAGACTTCTTTGACCTTTTTCCCAGCGTTACCACTCCATTTATATTATGTCATCTAAACTTCCATATAGGAATATATAGTGGGTAAAAGAGTTCGATCTTTGCAAAATAAATCAAGAAAAAAAGGAAAATTTTTGTGATTTATTTGATTTATATATATTGTATATACAATACAAAAAATCTGTATATTGAGAGAATATATCTTCTTACTCTTTGTATTACAATAGTTTATTGGAGTGTATTTCACGTCATTTATCATTATCATTTAGTTCAGTTTTAAGTTTATTTAGTTTTGTACAATTTCAATAAAAAAAGGAGTCTTTATGTCACGTTACCGAGGGCCTCGTTTTAAAAAAATACGCCGTCTGGGGGCTTTACCGGGACTAACTAGTAAAAGGCCTAAGGCAGGAAGCGATCTTAGAAACCAATCACGCTCCGTAAAAAAATCTCAATATCGTATTCGTTTAGAAGAAAAACAAAAATTGCGTTTTCATTATGGTCTTACAGAACGCCAATTACTTAAATATGTGCGTATCGCCGGAAAAGCCAAGGGGTCAACAGGTCAAGTTTTACTACAATTACTTGAAATGCGTTTGGATAACATCCTTTTTCGATTGGGTATGGCTTTGACTATTCCTCAAGCGCGCCAATTAGTTAACCACGGACATATTTTAGTTAATGGTCGTATAGTTGATATACCAAGTTATCGCTGCAAACCCCGAGATATTATTACAGTGAAGGATGAACAAAACTCTAGAACTTTGGTTCAAAATCTTCTTGATTCATCTGCCCCTGAGGAATTGCCAAACCATCTGACTCTTCACACATTCCAATATGAAGGGTTAGTCAATCAAATAATAGATAGGAAATGCGTCGGTTTGAAAATAAATGAATTGCTTGTCGTAGAATATTACTCTCGACAGACTTAATAAACCTAACTTAAGTAAAAAAATGACTAAAAACAAGAGTTCGGACAACTCCCCTTTGCCATTAAAAATAAAAAGGCACAAGGTAAGGGATTTTGTCGAGGAATCTTTTTCCTATTCATGTATCATCGATTTGGGAGGGAGATTTGGATCCCTTGTTTGCTCTTCCCAGCATTTTCCATATGAAAGAAATTAGGAATAGAGAATCTATTTCAAAATCAAAACAAGGTAGATTTTATATCTATTCTTTTTTATTGGATTTGATACATGGTGGTCAATCACGTAAGATTGGTGAATTAGTTGAAAGTAGGGAAAGAGAGGGATTCGAACCCTCGGTAAACAAAAGTCTACATAACAGTTCCAATGTTACGCCTTCAACCACTCGGCCATCTCTCCGACATCAGGATTATGTCTGAGTATCTGGATGAATAGCGAGTTATTCATCATTTTTTAGATTATGGTTAATAGATACCTTTTTTGACCGGAAAAATTGGAAGTAGATAGAAGGTTTTTTTTTTATGAGTCCGCTTTTATGTTAGTTCGTACTATACAATTCCTTTGTTTGTGAGAAAATTTTCTCACAAAAGAAAAGGTAAAGGAAATAAAAAGAGTTAGAGAATGGATTACTACCTATGCCAAGATCGCGTATAAATGGAAATTTTATTGATAAAACCTTTACAATTGTAGCCGATATCTTATTACGAGTCATTCCGACAACTTCCGGAGAAAAAGAGGCATTTACTTATTACAGAGATGGTGCGATTTGATTATCATTATTATTTTTTTTCTCGCCGATTTGGATTGGAATAGAAAGAAAAACGAGTATTGAAAAAAAATCTACGCTTTTGAAGGTGAAGTTTATAATATAAAAAAACAATCCCTTCTGTCATGTATCCACGATTAATGCAGCCTTAGATGCTTTAATTGTGAATTATAGTATTGAGCAAAAGGTTTTTACCTATGGTTCCCGTATTACAGATCCATCCTACTACACTAATACAATATACAAATAGGAGGCATAGGGGAAGAAGCACTACGCCGAGAAATCAACAACACGAAAACTTTCTTCAAAATGATTCCCTTTCTTCTTCTTCTTTGGGATTGGGACTAATTAAAATGGTTGGAACAATAAACATCCATCTCGTTCGTACTTTGGATACCCGTATAACCATTGAAGACTGTTGAAGTGACTAATTCCTGGAAATTTAGGGGCGTTGAGAACAAAGAAATTTTTAGAGTTTCCTTTTTTATTTTTATTTAGCATGAACCCACTTGGTAATAAGAAAAGATCTTTTGCAAGAAGGTTGGCTAGGGATTTCTTGTAAAAACATTAGCCCCGCTTAGTTCATAATGACATCACATTTTTACATATATTTTTTTCATTATGCACCAAAGGAGGAGCCGTATGAGATGAAAATCTCACATACGGTTTTGAAACGGAGAATTCGTTAAGGCGAATAACGACCGTAACGGATGTCGGCTCAATCTGAAGGAAATTATGCGGAAGCATTACAGAATTATTACGAAGCTATGCGACTAGAAATTGATCCCTATGATCGAAGTTATATACTCTATAATATAGGCCTTATCCACACAAGTAATGGGGAACATACCAAAGCTTTAGAATACTATTTTCGGGCATTAGAACGAAACCCCTTTTTACCACAAGCTTTTAATAATATGGCTGTGATCTGTCATTACGTGCGACTATCTCCACTATAGAAAAAAAGAACGAACAGCTAGTCAATGAAATACTAGAAACACAAAAAAAGGGCTTTCTACATAAGCATCGTCCAAAACGATTTTTTATCAGCTGTAGCAAACAAATAAACTTCATTGATCGAAATATGAAGTGAAGACTAGATATGCCTAAATACTTTCTTCTATGGATAAAAAAAAGATTTAATTGATAGAGGAAGCACCGTAAAGATCAATTGGAAAGGTTTTGGACCGATACAACAAGAGCTGTTTATTTATGTCATAATATGAGATAAATCTTAGGAATCTACTTATGTAATAGAGTAGATCCCCTAAGGTATTGAGCAGCGGTGTAGTATCAGATCCTAAAGACAGTAAGTCTTTTTCTTTTTTATGAAGTATGAAAAAGTCTTTTTCAAAGATTCTATATAAATTTT